TTATTAGAAATGTCCAAAAAATATCATATTCGTGAAGCAGAAACATAAATGTACTCCCATTAATGTGGAATAGGCGGAACTGAATTAGTCAATTCAAGTCAGCGTTGTCAATTTATCCAGAACTTCTCTCTTTTCCTCGGTGAAACAAGAATCCGTTTTGCTCAAACCAAAGCACTTAGTTTAGCCTTTGTTTCCTCTGTGCCCTGTCTTCTTTAAAGATTCATCCAATGGAATCCCGACTCCCTTTCTTTTTGATTTCCATTCTATTTCTAATTAGAAATTAGAACCTAATTAAGATAGGATGACTAATGTATGCAGCCTAATGAGGAGTAATACTATAAAAATAAAGAACTCTATTTCAGAACTATGAGACAGAATATTCTGTTTTCTTATTTACTCTTTCTTTATTTTTGGATTTTATTTAAAGTAGATCGATTTAGATAATGTATATATAAGCAAAGTAATATACTTCAAACAAAGTAGGAATTCGCAAGATGGAGAAAATCATTGCAGTTATTATAGGGAAGTCTAGGGACTTAGAGCATATCCTATTTGAAGGAGGATGGAATTCAAATCAGGTAAGGGATCCTTCCTTCTATTGATTTGATAGAAATTCGTTTTTCTTTTCCTGTCTCTAAGATTTTCGATGAATGAGCCTGTGGTAATGCTTTTATCTCTATTCTATGGCGCAAGCGACCGTCCAGTCTATAAACAAGTACTAATGAGGAAATGAAAACTATACTAAAGGAAACATAGGATCTCTATCCTAAAATCTAAAAAAAGGACATATTAGGGCTATACGGATTCGAACCGTAGACCTTCTCGGTAAAACAGATCAAACGGATTATTATCGAAATGATTCGAACTGTTTCAAAGACCCAACATGCATTTTTTTGCATTGGGCTCTTTCATCAACTGATGTAAAGATCAGTTAGTCCACCATAGTTTTTCTTTACGGAAAGATAATGAGATGGCTCCCTGTGCTCTGATTGATTATTTGTATTATGATCTATCTAGGAGCAATACCAAAGTGTTTCAAAGGAGGATTACCTTGACTTAGGTCTGCCTCCGGCCTAAATTAAATCAACCTAAGTGAAATGGAGTCTCTATCGTTCCGCTGCAAGAGTTGACTATGAGACTTCATACACCCTAAAGTTCATAGAACGAAAAGAAGTTTTTTGGAGGCCCTTATCCTCATTACGCCTAGCATTTAGTGGGCTGGATATTTACCTTATCAACTAGCAAATCAATAAGGGTTCTATTTGATTAGGCACCTGAATTGGCACCTGAATCGGACTGAACCGACTGTTTGTCAGGCTACTGTTCTCCTATTCTCTCGAATCCATGAAGTAAGACATTGATTTTGCAATAAGATCAATTATGTTCATTGCATAATAAGCTCCCTTGAAAAGCATTGGCGCACGTGTAAGCGAGTTGCTCTACCGAACTGAGCTATAGCCCTTGTCAGAGATATCTTAACATATAGATAATTTCTTGTCAAGATGAATATTCTCTAATGCCAGAGGATATCTCTTTGATCTGTTTACTATATAACATACCAATAACATATAACATACCAATAACGGAGCAGTATTGCTTATAAAAAGGATTCGATCTATAATCGATCGAAGTAATGGGTCTTCCTTTGTGGTGATAAATTGCCTACTTAACTCAGTGGTTAGAGTATTGCTTTCATACGGCGGGAGTCATTGGTTCAAATCCAATAGTAGGTAGGTAGGTAGAAAAATTACTAGATAGCATTGGACTTACTTCGCTTCGCTATCTAATAACTTTTTCTACCCCTCTTCCCTTTTTCTTTGTATCAACTAAACCATTGGATTGTATTCAATTGGATGGGGGAATCCAATTGATAGCCTCGACTCGTATCCTAGCTCGTCTGAGAGCTAGCTTCGCTTCAACCAACTCTTTCGTACCCTCAGCTCTACTCAAGTTAGCTTCGGCTATTTCAAGTGCCTGTTGAGCTTCTTCCGGATCAATGTCACTACCCAGTTCCGCATCATTTCCTAAAATGATGATCTCATTATTAACTATTCTCGCAAAACCGCTCCACAGAACCGCCGTTAACCATTGGTCGTTGAGGAGGCGTATTCTCAAAGGACCCATATCTACAGCTGTGTTAATGGGGGCGTGGTTTGGTAATACGCCAATTTGGCCACTATTAGTAGATAAAATGATTTCTTTCACTTCACAATCCCAAATAATTCGCTTAGGAGTTAGTACATAAAGATTTAATTTCATTTCTTCAATTTGTTCTCCTCTTCTAAGTTTATAGCTTTCGTGCTAGCTTCATCGATGTTACCCACCAAATAAAAAGCTTGTTCGGGTAGGCCGTCTAATTCTCCGGAAAGGATTAGTTGAAATCCCCTAATTGTTTCTGCAAGACCAACATACTTTCCTGCAGAACCGGTAAAAACTTCTGCCACAAAGAACGGTTGTGATAAGAAACGTTCAATTTTTCGTGCTCTTGCTACAGTTAAACGATCCTCCTCTGATAATTCATCCAACCCAAGAATTGCGATAATGTCCTGAAGTTCTTTGTAACGTTGTAAAGTTTCCTTAACTCTTTGCGCAGTTTCATAATGTTCGTTGCCAACGATCCGAGGCTGTAACATAGTTGAGGTTGAATCTAAAGGATCTACTGCTGGATAAATACCCTTGGAAGCTAATCCTCTGGAAAGTACGGTAGTAGCATCCAAATGTGCAAATGTTGTGGCAGGAGCAGGGTCGGTCAAATCGTCCGCAGGTACATAAACTGCTTGGATCGAAGTTATGGATCCCTTTTTTGTAGAAGCAATTCTTTCTTGCAAAGAACCCATTTCTGTACTAAGAGTAGGTTGATAACCCACTGCGGAGGGCATTCTCCCTAATAAGGCGGATACCTCCGATCCTGCTTGAACAAAACGAAAGATATTATCGATGAATAGAAGCACGTCTTGCTTATTAACATCTCGGAAATATTCTGCCATAGTTAGGGCAGTTAAACCAACTCTCATACGAGCTCCCGGCGGTTCATTCATTTGACCATAGACTAGAGCTACCTTTGATTCCTCAAAATTTTTTTCATTAATTACTCCGGATTCCTTCATTTCCATATAAAGATCATTTCCTTCACGAGTCCGTTCCCCTACTCCGCCAAATACGGATACGCCTCCATGAGCTTTAGCAATGTTGTTGATTAATTCCATGATGAGTACTGTTTTACCTACTCCAGCCCCCCCAAATAATCCTATTTTTCCTCCACGTCGATAAGGAGCTAAAAGATCGACCACCTTAATACCTGTTTCAAAGATGGATAATTTCGTATCTAGCTCGATAAAGGCAGGCGCAGATCTATGAATAGGGAATGTTGCATTAATATCTACAGGACCCAAATTGTCAATAGGTTCCCCAAGAACGTTGAAAATTCGTCCGAGAGTAGCTCCACCGACTGGAACACTGAGAGGAGCTCCCGTGTCAATCACTTCCAATCCTCTCATCAACCCGTCTGTAGCACTCATAGCTACAGCTCTAACTCGATTATTTCCTAATAATTGTTGTACCTCACAAGTCACATTAATTTCCTTACCGGCAGTGTCTCTACTCTTGACTACCAAAGCGTTATAAATATAAGGTAACTTGCCCGGGGGAAAAGTGATATCCAGCACGGGTCCAATAATTTGATCGATACGCCCTGTGCTTTTTTCTTCAATTGTGGAAACCCCGGGACGAGAAGTAGTAGGATTGGTTCTCATAATTATCACATAATTTTCAAAAAAAAAAGGAATTTGTCGAATTTTTTCTTGTTGAATAATGCCAAATCAAATCCAAAAAAATAGCCAAAAATCCAAAAGTCAAAAGGAAATGAATTAGTTAATTCAATAAGAGAGAAAGGGGGACGAGGACTTGATTTCGTTGCCCAAGCGAATCCCATTCAATCGTTTACTCATGGAATGAGTCCGTTGGAAAGTTCAATCAATCTTTTTTTTCATATACATTTCGCCTTTTGTGGAGGATCTGTCCCTACTCTACTTTCCTATCTAGGACTTCGATATACAAAATATATACTACTGTGAAGCATAGATTGCTGTCAACAGAGAATTTTCTTAGTATTTAGGTATTTACATTCAAAATAAGAAAGGGGCCTATTAAGAACTTGTAAAATAAGGATTAGGGATTGATTTGGGTTGCGCTATATCTATCAAAGAGTATACAATAATGATGGATTTGGTGAATCAAATCCATGGTTTAATAACGAACCATGTTAACTTACCATAACAACAACTCAATTCCTATCGAATTCCTATAGTAGAATTCCTATAGGATAGAACATACACAGGGTGTACGCCTTATATATGAATGAAACATATTCATTAACTTAAGCATGCCCTCCATTTTCTTTAATGAGTTGATATTAATTGAATACCCTTTTTGTTTTAAAAGATTTTTGCAAAGGTTTCATTTACGCCTAATCCATATCGAGTAGACCCTGTCGTTGTGAGAATTCTTAATTCATGAGTTGTAGGGAGGGACTTATGTCACCACAAACAGAAACTAAAGCAAGTGTTGGATTTAAAGCTGGTGTTAAGGATTATAAATTGACTTATTACACCCCGGAGTATGAAACCAAGGATACTGATATCTTGGCAGCATTCCGAGTAACTCCTCAGCCCGGGGTTCCGCCCGAAGAAGCAGGGGCTGCAGTAGCTGCCGAATCTTCTACTGGTACATGGACAACTGTTTGGACTGATGGACTTACCAGTCTTGATCGTTACAAAGGGCGATGCTATCACATTGAGCCCGTTGTTGGGGAGGAAAATCAATATATCGCTTATGTAGCTTATCCATTAGACCTATTTGAAGAGGGTTCTGTTACTAACATGTTTACTTCCATTGTGGGTAACGTATTTGGTTTCAAAGCCCTACGCGCTCTACGTCTGGAGGATCTGCGAATTCCCACTACTTATTCAAAAACTTTCCAAGGTCCGCCTCATGGTATCCAAGTTGAAAGGGATAAGTTGAACAAGTACGGCCGTCCTTTTTTGGGATGTACTATTAAACCAAAATTGGGATTATCCGCAAAAAATTACGGTAGAGCGTGTTATGAGTGTCTACGCGGTGGACTTGATTTTACCAAAGATGATGAAAACGTAAACTCACAACCATTTATGCGCTGGAGGGACCGTTTTGTCTTTTGTGCCGAAGCAATTTATAAATCACAGGCCGAAACCGGTGAAATCAAGGGGCATTACTTGAATGCGACTGCAGGTACAGTCGAAGAAATGATGAAGAGAGCTATATTTGCGAGGGAATTAGGGGTTCCTATTGTAATGCATGACTACTTAACTGGGGGATTCACCGCAAATACTACTTTGGCTCATTATTGCCGCGACAATGGCCTACTTCTTCACATTCACCGGGCAATGCATGCAGTTATTGATAGACAGAAAAATCATGGTATGCATTTTCGTGTATTAGCTAAAGCATTGCGTATGTCTGGGGGAGATCATGTCCACGCCGGTACAGTAGTAGGTAAGTTAGAAGGGGAACGCGAAATGACTTTAGGTTTTGTTGATTTATTGCGCGATGATTTTATTGAAAAAGATCGTGCTCGCGGTGTCTTTTTCACTCAGGACTGGGTATCTATGCCAGGTGTTATACCGGTGGCTTCAGGGGGTATTCATGTTTGGCATATGCCAGCTCTGACCGAAATCTTTGGAGATGATTCCGTATTACAATTTGGTGGAGGAACTTTAGGACATCCTTGGGGAAATGCACCTGGTGCAGTAGCTAATCGGGTGGCTTTAGAAGCTTGTGTACAAGCTCGTAACGAAGGGCGCGATCTTGCTCGTGAAGGTAATGAAATTATCCGAGCAGCTAGCAAATGGAGTCCTGAACTAGCCGCAGCTTGTGAAATATGGAAGGCGATCAAATTCGAGTTCGAGCCGGTAGATAAACTAGATAAGTAGATAAAACTAGATATAAAGAAGGTCTAAATAAAAAAGAAGCGAAATAGAAAGAGAAAAAAGCAGTTACGAAATGCAGTAATTCTTCTTTATTCTTCTAATTGATTGCAATTAAACTCGGCTCAATCTTTTTTTTAAGATTGAGCCGAATAAAAATAGATCTTGATACGATCATGAGACTTGACAAATCGAGATTCCTCTATTCTATATATTTAGAATATATAAAGGTATAATACAATAAATAAATACAAATATAGTATTATCATATGATAATGGAATCAAATACGCAGTATTTACAGAAAAAATCTTTATTTATTGGGAAAGAATCAATGAAAAAAGATTAGGAATCGCAATGCTACTATACGCGTCCGGAGGAGTATTCGGAATAATATTATTCTATAATCCATTCTTGTGTCTTGCGCGGGGTCTTACTAACAGGACTTCGCTGCACGGGACGGGTTTTCGTCGAAAAGCTAACTCCACCCGGCATTTTCATACCCTTTGGGTGGTATATCGCCTTAAAAAGTCTAAGGGGGTAGTATGAGATCTGTAGTAGGTAAGAGAATTTGCCCTTTGATTTTGATTGAGTATGCTATTTTTCCGCCTTTACCGCGCATTATTGTATGAGCTTCTAGAGGATAGAGGAGCACGTATGCAGGAAGGAAATTACAGCTTAATAAAAAAGTCTAAAAAAGCTTCAACTTTACGGCACTATCAATCAACTAAAAAGCCCTATGTATGAATCCTTACAACCGGTGGGATAGGATAAGAGCGAGTTTCGGTATACTGGGGTTGGGGGATATCCTTATTTCAAAACCTGACGCGCATCTTGCGTTTGTGGGGGTCCGAGAGTGGTTGAAGAAGTATTGCATGTGGAAGTAGGTAGACGAAACTGATTTAGGATTCGAAATGGGCGCATTCGACTAAAAGTCGTACTGAGACCTTTTCAAATTTTAAAGGGTATTCTGAAAGAGGTATTTCATTTTCACAATCGCTTTCTTTTGAATCCAATTTCAAGTTCGATTAGAAGGATAGAAAGGTCATGAGGACGGGAAAAGAAAAATCAAATCTTTTTAATCTCCTTTTTTGCAATTTTCTTATTATCCATTCCATTCATTTTTTTTTTATAGAATACTTTAGTATTCTATAGTATTCTATAAAAAATCTTTATTTTGCAAACTAAAAAATACAATAGTCAATATTCCTTATAATAGATATACTTAATTATATTATAAGAATCTTAAGATATTTTTCGAATAGATAGAAATAGTAAATTTGAATTGAGACACCTATTCTATGACGGATTTTAACTTACCTTCTATTTTCGTGCCTTTAGTAGGCTTAGTATTTCCGGCAATTGCAATGGCTTCTTTATTTCTTTATGTGCAGAAAAATAAGATTGTCTAGAACCAATGGGGCCGAATTTTCTCAATGTATTTCCACGCAGGATCATAATACAGATATTTTTTAGTGTAAGTAATATAATATGGTAGGGTATGTGGCTCTTTCTACACACAAATGAAAAATGAAAAACGGCTATGGATGCGGATATAGGCTACGAGCATAAATGCATGCATATGCGGAGCCGGGTATAGCGAGTTTTATTTTAAGTGGATCAACAGATATTTTTTGAATAGAAAGTCAATGTATCTAACCAATTATTTCACAGGAGTACTAGTTACTGAAGGCGATTTCAGAATCAAAAAAAGTAAAGTCAAAATTATTTAGCTTATTCTCTCAATTTCAATCGACCGCTGCTGGATTTAGTATATCTAATATGAATTGGCGATCAGAACACATATGGATAGAACTTCTAAAAGGTTCTCGAAAAAGAGGTAATTTTTTCTGGGCCTGTATTCTTTTTCTAGGTTCACTAGGATTTTTATCGGTTGGGGCTTCCAGTTATCTTGGTAAGAATATGATATCTGTACTTCCATCTCAACAAATTCTTTTTTTTCCACAGGGGGTCGTGATGTCTTTCTACGGAATCGCGGGCCTATTCATTAGCTCCTACTTGTGGTGCACTATTTTGTGGAATGTAGGCAGTGGTTATGACCGATTCGATAGAAAAGAGGGAATAGTGTGCATTTTTCGTTGGGGATTCCCTGGAATAAAACGTCGCGTCTTCCTTCGATTCCTTATGCGGGATATCCAATCAATTAGAATTCAGGTTAAAGAGGGTCTTTATCCTCGTCGTATCCTTTATATGGAAATCCGGGGCCAGGGGGTCATTCCCTTGACTCGTACTGATGAGAAGTTTTTTACTCCACGAGAAATTGAACAAAAAGCTGCCGAATTGGCCTATTTCTTGCGCGTACCAATTGAAGTATTTTGAATACCGATTTAATTTTTTTGAAATGAATTGAATGAATTGGATTCGTTATTGTAAGGGGATTTTTGAGTATTTATCTAAAGAAAGGAACAAACGAGGATAAGAGAAAATTGCTTCTAATTTGTTTTGTCCAAGTGAGATATATGGTATAATATTCTTCCATTTTCATCCGAAAGGGCTTTTTTTTTTATTCTATTTCTCTATTCCACTCCATCTAGATCTAAGAAAGAACCCAATGCAATGAAATTCCACTAGTATACAAAAAAGAGGAATAGATACAAGGTCTCAAACCTTGTTATAGAATTTTTGCTTCAAATAAAAAGAAATATCATATAGAGTCAGCGAATGAAATAGAGTCAGCGAATGAAGCAGATTCATTAACAACTCAATTTACAGATCAAAAATGAAAAAAAAGAAAGCATTGCCTTCTTTCCTATATCTTGTATTTATCGTACTTTTGCCCTGGGGAGTCTCTTTCTCTTTTAACAAATGTCTGGAACTTTGGATTAAGAATTGGTGGAATACCAGGCAATCTGAAACTCTCTTAACTGATATTCAAGAGAAAAAGGTTCTAGAAAGATTCATAGAATTAGAAGAACTTTTTCTCTTGGACGAAATGATAAAAGAGAAACCGAAGACACATGTACAAAAACCTCCTATAGGAATACACAAGGAAATAATACAATTGGTCAAAATAGATAATGAGGATCATCTCCATATCATTTTGCATTTCTCGACAAATATAATCTGTTTGGCTATTCTAAGTGGTTCTTTTTTTCTGGGTAAAGAGGAACTTGTCATTTTGAATTCTTGGGTTCAGGAATTCTTCTATAACTTAAATGACTCAATAAAAGCTTTTTTGATTCTTTTAGTTACTGATTTTTTTGTTGGATTTCACTCCACCCGCGGTTGGGAACTACTAATTCGTTGGGTCTACAACGATCTTGGATGGGCTCCTAATGAGCTAATTTTCACTATTTTTGTTTGTAGTTTTCCAGTGATTCTAGATACATGTTTTAAATTTTGGATCTTTTTTTCTTTAAACCGTCTATCTCCTTCGCTTGTAGTCATTTATCATTCAATTAGTGAAGCATAAACTCATTTGATTTCCTGATATTAATCAAATTAGCATCTTTCTTCCTTTAGAAAGAAAGCCCTTTTCCATTTTAGCAAAATTCTTTCTATTTCTACCTGCTCAAGGTATTCATCATTCCAGTACAACTGTTGCAGTAGAATGACAACAGACTCGTGTATAGGGAACTAGATTAGCTTAGCTACCTATCTAATTTATTGTAGAAATTCTGGGATCTGCGATTGGATATGGAAAATAGAAATACTTTTTCTTGGGTAAAGGAACAGATGATTCGATCGATTTCTGTATCGATCATGATATACGTAATAACTCGGACATCTATTTCAAATGCATATCCCATTTTTGCGCAGCAGGGTTATGAAAACCCACGAGAAGCAACCGGACGAATTGTATGTGCCAATTGCCATTTAGCTAATAAGCCCGTGGATATTGAAGTTCCCCAAGCTGTGCTTCCCGATACTGTATTTGAAGCAGTTCTTCGAATTCCTTATGATATGCAACTGAAACAAGTTCTTGGTAATGGGAAAAAGGGAGGGTTAAATGTGGGTGCTGTTCTTATTTTGCCCGAGGGATTCGAATTAGCGCCGCCTGACCGTATTTCTCCTGAGTTGA